AATGAAGTGCCTGAGCTGAAAGGATTATTTTGATAGAATAAATTATGTAAATTTTTACCTTCATTATAATTACATTTAATAGAATTAAACTATTCCCAAAAATATCAAAAACTTTTATACACCATATACTAAAATGTACCCTTATCAAAAAGATAAGCTAATAAAAGCTATTAGGTTCATACCCTAAACATAAAGGTTTTAATCCTTTTTTTTTTAATAATCAATACTTATAAATTAATTTTCATATTAACATTATTTATAGGAACAATAATCTCAATTTCATCTTATACATGATTAGGAACCTGAATAGGTTTAGAAATTAATTTATTGTCTTTTATTCCATTATTAAAATCCAAAAACAATTCATATTCAACTGAATCTTCTATTAAATATTTTCTAGTACAAGCCTTAGCCTCAACAATTTTTCTATTTTCAATTCTAATAATTATAATAACAAGTAATTTAATTAGTGATATTTTAAATATCAATATATTTATAATAATAATAATTAATTCATCTCTTTTATTAAAAATGGGAGCTGCCCCTTTCCATTTTTGATTTCCTGAAATTATTGAAGGAATAAATTGAATGAATAGTCTAGTTTTAATAACATGACAAAAAATTGCACCAATAATGTTATTATCATATACAATTAAATATTCTAATTATATTATTTTTATTATTGTTATATCAACATTAATTGGAAGAGTCGGAGGATTAAATCAAACTAGATTACGTAAAATTATAGCTTATTCTTCAATTAACCATTTAGGATGAATAGTGAGATCATTTTTAAATAGAGAAATAATTTGAATTTTATATTTTTCTATATATTCTTTTATTTCATTAACATTAATTTATATAATAAATTATTTTAAAATTTTTCATTTAAAACAAATATATTCTTTTATAAATAAAAATTTAATTATTAAATTTAGACTATTATTAAATCTACTCTCATTAGGAGGATTGCCTCCTTTTTTAGGGTTTTTACCTAAATGAATATTAATTCAATATTTAAGAAATAATTATATATATTTATTATTTTTTATAATTATAATGACTTTAATCACTTTATTTTTTTATTTACGAATTGCCTATACAAGTTTAATTTTATCACATAATGAACTTAATTATAATATTCTAATAAATTTAAATCTAAAAACAAATGTAATTATAACAATCTTATCGTTTATTTCAATTAATGGTTTAATTTTATCTACAATCCTTTTCAATTTATATTAAAAGGATTTAAGTTAACCCCCCCCAAACTAATAGCCTTCAAAGCTGTAAATAAAGATACTGCTTTAAGCCTTAGGCTAAAGTTAAACTTCATAAATATGTATAAGTTTTAAAAAATTATATTTTATCTTTAAATTTGCAATTTAATGTTTTGAATTAAACTATAAAACTTGAGATGGTAAAAGAAATTAAAATTTCCTAAATAAATTTACAGTTTATTGCCTATGCTCAGCCATTTTACCGCGACAATGATTATTTTCAACAAACCATAAGGATATTGGTACATTATATTTTATTTTTGGAGCATGATCAGGAATAGTAGGGACTTCATTAAGCATACTAATTCGAGCTGAATTGGGAAATCCTGGAGCATTAATTGGTGATGATCAAATTTATAATGTTATTGTAACTGCCCATGCATTTATTATAATTTTTTTTATAGTTATACCTATTATAATTGGAGGATTTGGAAATTGATTAGTTCCTTTAATATTAGGAGCTCCTGATATAGCCTTTCCTCGAATAAATAATATAAGTTTTTGACTACTTCCTCCTTCATTAACACTTCTCTTAATGAGAAGAATAGTCGAAAGAGGAGCTGGTACCGGATGAACAGTGTACCCACCCCTCTCATCTGGTATTGCCCATGCTGGAGCTTCAGTTGATTTAGCTATTTTTAGTCTACATTTAGCAGGAATCTCATCAATTTTAGGTGCTGTAAATTTTATTACAACAATTATTAATATACGATCAATTGGTATAACATTTGATCGAATGCCATTATTTGTGTGATCAGTAGGAATTACTGCTTTATTACTACTCTTATCCTTACCAGTATTGGCTGGAGCTATCACAATATTATTAACAGATCGAAATTTAAACACTTCATTTTTTGATCCCGCTGGAGGAGGAGACCCAATTTTATACCAACATTTATTTTGATTTTTTGGACACCCTGAAGTTTACATTTTAATTTTACCAGGATTTGGTATAATTTCTCATATTATTAGCCAAGAAAGAGGAAAAAAGGAAACCTTTGGTTCATTAGGAATAATTTATGCTATATTAGCTATTGGATTATTAGGATTTGTAGTATGAGCTCATCATATATTTACAGTTGGAATAGATGTTGATACTCGAGCTTATTTTACTTCAGCTACAATAATTATTGCTGTCCCAACCGGAATTAAAATTTTTTCTTGATTAGCCACACTTCACGGAGCTCAAATATCTTATAGCCCTTCATTACTATGAGCTTTAGGATTTGTATTTTTATTTACAGTAGGGGGCTTAACAGGAGTGGTATTAGCTAATTCATCTATTGATATTATTCTTCACGATACATATTATGTTGTTGCCCATTTTCACTATGTATTATCTATGGGAGCTGTATTTGCTATTATAGCTGGATTTATTCAATGATTTCCTTTATTTACAGGATTAAGAATAAATAATAACTTATTGAAAATTCAATTTATTATCATATTTGTGGGAGTAAACTTAACATTTTTCCCTCAACATTTTTTAGGATTAAATGGAATACCTCGACGATATTCAGACTACCCTGATGCATACACCTCATGAAATATTGTTTCATCAATTGGTTCAACAATTTCTTTTATTGGAGTACTTTTATTAATTTATATTATTTGAGAAAGCTTTGTCTCTCAACGTTTAGTAATTTTCTCTAATCAAATATCAACTTCTATTGAATGATTCCAAAATTATCCACCGGCTGAGCATAGATATTCTGAACTACCGATACTATCTAATTTCTAATGTGGCAGATTAGTGCAATGAATTTAAGCTTCATGTATAAAGTTCTTCACTTTTATTAGAAAATGGCAACATGGTCTAACCTAAGTTTACAAGATAGTGCATCCCCTCTTATAGAACAGCTTACATTTTTTCATGATCATACTATAATAATTTTAACAATAATTACTATATTAGTTGGATATTTAATAGTAGCTTTATTTTTTAATAAATATATTAATCGTTATTTACTAGAAGGACAAACAATTGAAGTAATTTGAACAATTCTCCCAGCTATTACTTTAGTTTTTATTGCTCTACCTTCATTACGATTATTATATTTATTAGATGAAGTTAGAAACCCTTCAATCACATTAAAATCTATTGGCCATCAATGATATTGAAGTTATGAATATTCTGATTTTAAAAAACTTGAGTTTGATTCATATATAATTCCAACAAATGAATTAGAAATTAATGGATTTCGACTATTAGATGTAGATAATCGAATTGTATTACCTTTTAATACTCAAATTCGAGTATTAGTAACAGCAACAGATGTGATCCATTCATGAACTATCCCAGCTTTAGGAGTAAAAATTGATGCTACCCCAGGACGGCTAAATCAATCTAATTTTTTTATAAACCGGTCAGGATTATTTTACGGACAATGTTCAGAAATCTGTGGCGCTAACCATAGATTTATGCCTATTGTAATTGAAAGTATTCCAACTAACACATTTGTGAAATGAATCACTAAAATAAGTGAAAATTCATTAGATGACTGAAAGCAAGTACTGGTCTCTTAAACCATTTCATAGTAAATTAGCAACTACTTCTGATGAAAAACTCAGATAAATATTGATTTTATAATAAATTACTATCTTTTAAATTAAATTTTAACTAAATATATTATAATTTTTAAAATTAAAAACTATTTTAAATAAAAAGAATTAGTTAAAGATATAACATTAGAATGTCAAACTAAAATTATTAATTAATTAATATTCTTTAATTCCACAAATAGCCCCAATAAATTGATTATTTCTATATCTAATATTTACATTTATTTTCTTCCTATTTAATTTTTTAAATTTCTATATATTTTTAATTAAAAATAATAAAAGACATTTAAATAATAATTATATTAAAAAAATCTTAAACTGAAAATGATAACAAACTTATTTTCATCCTTTGACCCATCGACAAATATTTTAAATTTATCACTCAATTGAATAAGCACGATTATAGGCTTATTATTAATTCCAATAACTTATTGATTTATCCCCTCACGCTTTAATATTATTTGAATTAATATTTTATTAACTTTACATAAAGAATTTAAAACATTATTGGGGCCATATAATCAAAAAGGAAGAACATTTATTTTTATTTCTTTATTTTCATTTATTTTATTTAATAATTTTATAGGTTTATTTCCTTATATTTATACAAGTTCAAGCCATATATCAATGACCTTATCTTTAGCTTTACCTTTATGGGTGAGTTTTATGTTATTTGGGTGAATTAATAATACCCAGCACATATTTGCTCATTTAGTGCCTCAAGGTACTCCCCCAATTTTAATACCTTTTATAGTATGTATTGAATCAATTAGTAACATAATTCGACCAGGGACTTTAGCAGTTCGACTAGCAGCAAATATAATTGCCGGACATTTATTATTAACATTATTAGGAAATACTGGCCCTATAATAAATTCTTCTTTAATATCATTATTAATTATTGTACAAATTTTATTGTTAACTTTAGAATTCGCAGTCTCAATTATTCAATCATATGTCTTTGCTATTTTAAGAACACTTTATTCAAGAGAAGTAATTTAATTAATTAATGTCAACACATTCTAACCATCCTTATCATTTAGTAGATTATAGACCATGACCTTTAACGGGAGCTTTGGGGGCAATAATAATAGTAAGTGGATTAGTAAAATGATTTCACCAATATAATATAAATCTTTTAATAATTGGTTTATTAGTTACAATTTTAACAATAATTCAATGATGACGAGATATCACTCGAGAGAGAACTTTCCAAGGTCTTCATACTTATGTTGTTACAATAGGATTACGTTGAGGAATAATTTTATTTATCACCTCAGAAGTATTTTTTTTCCTTTCTTTTTTTTGAGGATTTTTTCATAGAAGTTTATCACCAGCAATTGAACTTGGAAATATATGACCCCCAATGGGAATTGAAACCTTTAACCCTCTTCAAATCCCATTATTAAACACTTTAATTTTATTAACTTCAGGAATTACAGTTACATGGGCCCATCATAGTTTAATAGAAAATAATTATAATCAATCTTTACAAGGATTGTTATTTACCGTAGTATTAGGAATTTATTTTACAATTCTACAAGCATTTGAATATATTGAATCCCCATTTACAATTGCTGACTCAGTCTATGGATCCACTTTTTTTATGGCAACAGGCTTTCATGGTTTACATGTAATCATTGGAACTACTTTCTTACTTGTATGCTTAATTCGTCATTATTACAACCATTTTTCTTCAATTCACCATTTTGGATTTGAAGCTGCAGCATGATACTGACATTTTGTTGATGTAGTATGATTATTTTTATATATTTCAATTTACTGATGAGGTAGTTAATTAATTTATATAGTATAATGAGTATATTTGACTTCCAATCAAATGGTCTAACTATTTTTAGTATAAATAATTTTTATTATTTTTTTTATAAGAAGTATTATTATAATAATTTCAATAGCGGTAATATTATTAGCTAATATTCTCTCTAAAAAAACTTTTATGGACCGGGAAAAAAATTCTCCTTTTGAGTGTGGATTTGACCCAAAAAATTCTGCTCGATTACCTTTTAGATTACAATTTTTTTTAATTGCAGTAATTTTTTTAATTTTTGATGTAGAAATTGCTTTATTAATACCTATAATTATAATTATAAAAATTTCTAATTTATTATCTTGATTAATAGTAAGATTCTTTTTTTTATCTATTTTACTAATTGGCCTATATCATGAATGAAATCAGGGGGCCTTAAATTGAGCAAATTAGGATAATAGTTAAAAATAACATTTGATTTGCATTCAAAAAGTGTTGAAATATCAACTTATCTTAAAATAAGAAGTAAAACATTACATTTAGTTTCGACCTAAAAATTTGGTATTTAAAATACCCTTATTTATATTAGTTGAAGCCAAATAGAGGCATATTACTGTTAATAATATTATTGAATTTTTATTCCAATTAAAGAAATATGATGATCAAGAGAAAGCTGCTAACTTTTTTCTTTAGCGGTTAAATTCCGTTTATATTTCTAATTTATATAGTTTAATTAAAACATTACATTTTCACTGTAAAAATAAAATAATTTATTTTTATAAATACTTAAAAATTTTAATAATTTCCTTAATATCTTCAATATTATGCTCTAAAATAAGCTATCTAAGTATATAAATATAAAAATTAATAATATTACCAATCATAAAATAATTAAAATTAAATAGATCTTTATATTATTATTTTGCAAAAATTGAAAAAAGATTGAATTTTTTTTTATATTTTTATATATCCCTTGTCCCCCAAAATATTCATTTCAACCTTGATCAAAACTTTTATATAAATTATAACTTATCACTAAAGGTATATAATTTATTGAAAAAGTTGAAATATTTGGTATAAATCACATAAAACCAAAAAAATATCTATATTGATAAAATTTTAAAGAATTACTTAATCATCTAATAGAAAATTTAGATAATTCATACCCTAATCAAGCCCCAATTATACTAACAGCTAAAGCTAATGTTTTTAATTCAATTGGTAAACAAATTATAATGGGAGTTGGAAAAATAAATCATCTTAATATTCTTCCTATAAAAATTACAGAAATTAATATAATTAATATACTTTTTAATATAATTCAACCTTCATCATTTAATGAATGAAAAGAATAAAAATTAAAATCACCGGTAATAGAATAATAACATAAACGAAAAGAATAACATACAGTTAATCCTGTAGAAATAAAAAATATTATAAAAATAAATAAATTTACAAAATCTATACAAACAATTTCCAAAATTAAATCCTTAGAATAAAAACCAGCCAAAAAAGGCATACCACATAAAGCTAAATTAGATACATTTATACAAATACAAGTAAGAGGTATTTGAACTATCAAATTTCCCATAAAACGAATATCTTGTATATCCTTTAAATTGTGAATAATAGCCCCAGCACATATAAATAATAAAGCTTTAAATAAAGCATGAGTTAGTAAATGAAAAAAGGCTAATTTATAATTTCCTATAGATAAAATTCTTATTATCAAGCCTAATTGACTTAAAGTTGATAGAGCAATAATTTTTTTTAAATCAAACTCAAAATTAGCCCCTAACCCAGCTATAAACATAGTTAAAGTAGCAATTAATAATAAAAATAAACATAAACTTTCATTTAAAATTACATTAAATCGAATTAATAAATAAATTCCAGCTGTAACTAAAGTAGAAGAATGCACTAATGCAGAAACTGGAGTAGGAGCTGCCATAGCAGCGGGTAATCATGAAGAAAAAGGGATTTGAGCACTTTTAGTTATTGCTGCTACTATTACTAATAAACCAATAATTTGTATATACAAATCATTTTTTATATAATCTAAATAAAAAACATAATTTCATCTCCCATAATTTAACATTCAAGAAATAGCAATTAATAATATTACATCACCAACTCGATTTATTAATGCTGTTAATATCCCAGCATTATAAGATTTTACATTCTGATAATAAATTACTAAACAATAAGAAACTAATCCCAATCCATCTCAACCTAATAAAATTGAAATTAAATTAGGACTAATAATCAATAATATTATAGAAAATACAAATATTAAAACTAACATAATAAATCGATTAATATTTAAATCCCCCTCTATATATTGATCTCTATAAAAAATTACTATTGAAGAAATAAATAAAACAAAACTTATAAATATTAAAGATATTCAATCAAATAATACACTTATTACAATTGAGCTAGAATTTAAACTTAATAATTCTCATTCAATAAAAATTGTAAAATCTAATAATAAAAATTTTAAACTGAAACAAAATAATCTTATTCTAATTAAAAATAAACTAACAGAACTAATAATACAAATTGAAATAATATAAATGATCTAAGATAAGATTTATACTTATATATTTGACATCACAAATCAAAATTTTAATTAAATTACTTAAATTTAAATTCATAACATAAAAAAATTTCTTTTAATAATTAATAAATTTAAAGGAAATCAGTGTAAAAATAATAATAAATATTCGCGAATATAGCCAGAAGAACAAGCAAATTTACCTGAATAAATTTTCCCGTGCTGTCTATATGAATATAAATATAAAGTATATACAGCTCTAAAAAAAGATAAAAATATTAAAACAAAAATAGATATTCAAGTTCAAGAAATCAATCTATTTAATAATCTAATTTCCCCTATTAAATTTATAGAAGGAGGAGCAGCTATATTAGAGGAACTTAATAAAAATCACCATAAAGTTATACTAGGTATTAAATTTATTAATCCCCTATTTATAAATATTCTACGACTATTTATTCGTTCATAAGAAATATTTGCTAAACAAAATAAACCAGAAGAACATAACCCATGAGCAATTATTATTATATAAGAACCACAAAATCCCCAATAATTAAAAGTTATAATTCCTCCTAAAACTAATCCTATATGAGCAACAGAAGAATAAGCAATTAATAATTTAAGATCAGTTTGTCGTAAACAAATTAAACTTACTAATATCCCCCCAATTAAACTAATTCTCACAAACAAAGTAGATATAGATATTCCAATATATAAAAATATTCTCAATACTCGCAATAATCCATATCCCCCTAACTTTAATATAATACCAGCTAAAATTATTGAACCTGAAACTGGGGCTTCAACATGAGCTTTTGGTAATCATAAATGAACTATATATATAGGCATTTTAACTAAAAAAGCAAAAATTATACAAATATATATATATATATTAAAATAATATAAATTATTAAAAAAAAAAAAATCTAATGTTATATAATTATTATAATAATAAAAAATTCCAATTATTATTGGTAAAGAAGCAAATAAAGTATAAAACAATAAATAAATTCCCGCCTGCAATCGTTCAGGTTGATACCCTCACCCCATAATTAAAATTAAAGTAGGAATTAAACTACACTCAAAAAAAAAATAAAATAAAAATAAATTCATAGATCTAAAAGTACAATATAAAAATAATAATAATATTAATAACATAAACAAAAAAAAATTTATAAAAAAATTCTTTTTATTAATAGATTCTCTTGCTATAATTATTAAAGAACAAATTCAAAAACTTAATAAAATTAAACCAAAAGATAATAAATCAGAACCAAAAAAATATCTAATATTTATTCACAAATAATTAAATCTCCCTATTATTATAAATATAAAACTTATAATAAAATATATTGATTGATTTAATCAAAAACTATTTTTTTTAAAACATAAAGGAATTATAAACAATATTATAAATAAAAATTTTAACATAATATATTCATTGAAAAAAAAAAATCATTTCCGTGAGTTCGAATCAAAGAAACTAAAATAGATAAGCCTAAAACACTTTCACATACACAAAAAGTTAAAAATAATATACTAAAATAATATTCATAACTAAATATAGATAAATAAATAAATATTAATATATATAAAGATAAAATAATAAATTCTAAACTTAATAATATTAAAAGTAAATGTTTTCGTTTAGAAGAAAACACTATTATGCCTGTAAAAAATATAAAAATAAAGACTAAAACATTTAACATATAAATAATAAGTTTTAATAATTTAATTTAAAATATTGGTCTTGTAAATCAAACATAAGAAATATTCTTTTAAAACTTCAGAGAAAAAAGTAATCTTTTATCATTAATCTCCAAAATTAATATTTTCCTTAAACTATTCTCTGTATTTATTATTTATTATTATTATTAAGATTAACAATAACAATTATATTTATATTTTTAAATCACCCTATATCAATAGGTTTAATTTTATTAATTCAAACTTTATTAATTTCATTAATATCTGGAATATACTCATATTCCTATTGATTTTCTTATATTTTATTCTTAGTAATAATTGGGGGAATACTTGTATTATTTATTTATATAACAAGATTAGCTTCAAATGAAATATTTAATTTTTCAATAAAAATATCTACTTTTATTATAATTATAATTTCATTTATAATGACAATTTATTTTTTTATTGATTACATGTTTATAAATCCTTTACTTAAAAATGCTAATATAATAGAAATAATTAATGACATATTAATATTAAAAAATGAAAATTTAATTAGATTAAATATAATCTATAATATCCCCAATAATATAATTACATTAATATTAGTAAACTATTTATTTTTAACATTAATTGCAGTAGTAAAAATTACTGATATTAATTATGGTCCATTGCGACAAAAATTTTAATGAATAAACCCATACGAATTAATCACCCTTTATTTAAAATTGCTAATGGAGCATTAATTGATTTACCAACTCCAACTAATATTTCATTATGATGAAATTTCGGATCATTACTAGGATTATGTTTAATTATTCAAATTGCAACAGGATTATTTTTAGCTATACATTACACTGCAAATATTGATATAGCTTTTAACAGTATTAGTCATATTTGCCGTGATGTAAATTATGGTTGACTTTTACGAACTCTTCACGCTAATGGAGCTTCATTCTTTTTTATTTGTATTTATCTTCATATTGGCCGAGGAATATATTATGGATCATATAAATTTACCCATACATGAATAGTAGGAGTAATTATTTTATTTTTAGTGATGGGAACAGCTTTTATAGGATATGTTCTCCCTTGAGGACAAATATCATTTTGAGGAGCCACAGTAATTACAAATTTATTATCTGCTATTCCCTATTTAGGAACTATATTAGTTCAATGAGTTTGAGGAGGATTTGCTGTTGATAATGCAACTTTAACTCGATTTTTCACAATTCATTTTTTATTACCTTTTATTGTTATTGCAATAGTAATAATTCATTTATTATTTTTACATCAAACGGGGTCAAATAACCCATTGGGATTAAATAGAAATATTGATAAAATCCCTTTCCATCCTTATTTTTTATTCAAGGATTTAATAGGATTTATTTTATTATTAATAATATTAACAATTCTTACTTTATTAAACCCTTATTATTTAGGAGATCCTGATAATTTTACACCGGCAAACCCGTTAGTTACCCCAATTCATATTCAACCAGAATGATATTTTTTATTTGCTTATGCCATTCTTCGTTCTATTCCTAATAAACTAGGAGGAGTAATTGCTTTAGTTATATCTATTTTAATTTTAATAATTTTACCATTTTATAGAATAAGAAATTTTCAAAGTATTAAATTTTATCCTCTTAATCAAATCTTGTTTTGATTTTTTATTATTATTGTAATTTTATTAACATGAATTGGAATACGACCAGTTGAAGACCCTTATATTTTAACAGGACAAATTTTAACAGTACTTTATTTTATTTATTTTCTTATTAACCCTTTAATCATAAAAATATGAGATAATTTATTATATAATTAGTTAATGAACTTGATATAAGTATATGTTTTGAAAACATAATAAAGAAATTAAATCTTCTATTAACTTTTACTAAAAATAATTCACTAAACTAATAAAGAAAAATACAGTATTTTTATACCTATATATAAAAATAAATAATTTAATGATAAAGGCAGAAATCTTTTTCAAGCTAAATATATTAACTTATCATATCGATATCGGGGTAAAGTCCCCCGTACTCAAATAAATAAAAAAGCTAAAAAAACAACCTTTATAAAAAAAACAATTGACATTAAATCTCTTCCTAAAAATATTACACAAAATAATATTCTTATAAATAAAATTCTTGAATATTCAGATAAAAAAATTAAAGCAAACCCTCCACTTCTATATTCTACATTAAATCCTGAAACTAATTCAGACTCTCCCTCAGCAAAATCAAAAGGAGTGCGATTAGTTTCAGCTAATCTGGACACAAATCAAACAAAACCTAAGGGCAAAGATAAAAAAATTATTCAAACAAATTTTTGATATTGTATAAATTCTATTAATCTAAAACTTTCAATTAAAATTATAAAAGATATTAAAATTAAAGCTAAACTTACTTCATAAGAAATAGTTTGAGCAACAGCACGTAAACCCCCTAATAAAGAATAACTTGAATTAGAGGACCAACCTGCAATTATTACAGTATAAACCCCTAAGCTAGTACAAGCTAAAAAAAATAACATTCCTAATCTAAAAGAAAATAAAATTAAAAAATAAGGAATAATAACTCATAATAATAAAGAAAGAAACAATCTTATAATAGGAGAATAATAATATATAATATAATTAGATAATAACGGATAAGTTTGTTCTTTAGAAAATAACTTAATTGCATCACAAAAAGGTTGAGGAATCCCTATAAATCCTACTTTATTAGGCCCTTTACGAATTTGGATATATCCTAATACTTTTCGTTCTAAAAGAGTTAAAAATGCAACCCCTACTAAAACACAAATAATTAATAACAATATACAAACTAAAGAAAAAATTAAATCTATATAAAACAAGTATTATTTGTAAAATAATTACATAAATGAATTCTAAATTCATTGCACTAATCTGCCAAAATAATAATAATATTCAAAAATATAAATATAAATATATTAAATATTTGGTCCTTTCGTACTAAAATATTTTAATTTAATAAAGATAGAAACCGACCTGGCTTACGCCGGTCTGAACTCAGATCATGTAAAGATTTAATGGTCGAACAGACCAAAAATTTAAACTTCTACACCTAAACTAATCTTTAATCCAACATCGAGGTCGCAAACTTTTTTATCGATATGAACTCTCTAAAAAAATTACGCTGTTATCCCTAAGGTAACTTAATCTTATAATCATTAAAAATGGATCATTTATTTCATAAATTAATGTAAATAAAAAAAAAGAATTTCTTTAATCTTCCTATTACCCCAATAAAATAATTATATTAATAAAACCTAAATTAAACTTAATTAATTATATTAAACAAATTATAAAGCTCTATAGGGTCTTCTCGTCTTTTATTAACATTTAAGCTTTTTAACTTAAAAATTAAATTCTAATTTAAATTAAATAGAGACAGATTTTACTTCGTCCAGCCTTTCATACGAGCTTTTAATTAAAAAACTAATGATTATGCTACCTTTGCACAGTCAAATTACTGCGGCCATTTAAAAATTTCAGTGGGCAGGCTAGACTTTATATATATATCAAAAAGACATGTTTTTGTTAAACAGGCGAGTAAAATTTTTGCCGAATTCCTTTAAATAATCTTTTTTACATTATTATTTAAATATTTTAAATATATACTAATTCTATCATTATATCTAATTTTATAAAATTAAAAATTATTTATTTATAAAAAATTTAAAGTTATATAAAATAATATTTTAATATTAAATTAATTATAACAAATTATTATTGATAGATAGTTCTAAACTTACATTTTTTAAAATTATTATTTAACTTATAAATCTTTAATTAAAAGCTCATCCCTTTAATTATTAACATTAAAATTTAATAAATTAATAAATTAACTTATTAAAATTAAAATATCTGAATTAAATTCATTTCTAAATAAACTAGATATTTTTAAGAACGAATAACGTTTCATTACTAATAAAATATTTTAAATAGTTTTTTTACAATAAAAAAAATATTTTATTAGCTCTCTTAAAATCGAGAAAATTAAAATAATTAATATTTATTTAATAAACCCTGATACACAAGGTACAAAAATTAAATTTTACTTTCAAATAATTAACATATTATTTCAACCATCTTTTACAATACAAATAAACTATAATTAACAAAATTTTTTCTATAAAATATACTTAAAAAATAAATTAATAAAATTGCTTTTATTAAATAAAAAAAATAAACATTTAATAATAAATTTTTAATTTCAAATTATGTTGATTTGCACAACAACTTTTTAATGTAAATAAAATGCTTTACTAAAACAAGCTCTAATTTGTTCATTCTAGATACACTTTCCAGTACATCTACTATGTTACGACTTATCTTACCTTAGAATAAGAGCGACGGGCGATATGTACATATTTTAGAGCTAAAATCATAAAATTTAATTAAATTTTATTACTATTAAATCCACCTTCATAAAGTTTATTCTTACTTTAATCCATATAAATAAATTTATTGTAACCCATTTCTTCTTAGATATATACTGCACCTTGATCTGATATATTTTTTAATTTAAAATATTAAAAATTTATTTTCTGCTAAAATTTTCTAATAACGACGGTATACAAATTTATAAAATAAGTAAAGTTAATCGTGGATTATCAATTACAGAACAGGTTCCTCTAAATAGACTAAAATACCGCCAAAATCTTTAAATTTCAAGAACATAACTAATACTACTTAAGTAAAACTTTTTACATTTAAAATAATAGGGTATCTAATCCTAGTTTAAATATAAATTTCATAATAATAAAAACTTTTTTATAAATTAATTTAATATTTAAAATTTCACCTAATAAATACTATTTTAATTTATCAATAATTCATATAATTATTTACTAATAAAATTTATTCACATCTTTTGTATAACCGCAACTGCTGGCACAAAATTTGTTAATATTAAAATTTATTTCTAATTCTTAATTTCTTAAATTATTAAAATTAAATACTGCGAATAAATTATTTTAATTAAATTCTTAAAATCTAATTAATATCCATACAAAAATTTACATGTAAAAAAAAAATTAAATAAACCTTTAAACTAGAATTAAACTTTATTTTTAAAGATATAAAATAAATTTAATTTAAAATATTTTATAAAATAAATTAAAATAAAAAAAAATATTTACAAATTAAAATATTTTATTTAAATAATAAATTAGATAATCATTAATTTTTAAAGATTATTAAATCATATAAAATCATCACAAATTAAATTATTATATGCATTAATAATTTAATTTAATTATTAATAAAAATATGTTACTTAATAAAAATTATTAGGTAACTATTTAAGACTACATATAAATATAACTAAAATTTTATAAACTATTAATTTATATTAAACTAATAAAAAAAAAACAAAATTCCTCCTTATGTAAACCAAAATAACTAAAATTTATATTATCGTTCAATAGATTTCCATTAATTTTGGTAAATTAAATATATATTATAATTAAAATATAAATATAATTTAATTTTATGACATTTAATAATAAAATATTAAACAATAAATATTATCTATAATATTTATAAATCAATGTAAAAATTGACTGTCATTAAAGCTTCAATGTATTAATAAAAATTATTAATAATTGAATATAAATTTTTCTGCCCAAATCATTTTTTTTTAAACTTTATTTTTATAAAAATAAAATCTAATTAAAATTAAATTTAATATAAAAACACATAAAGTGAAGTAAAAATTGGTAAAACCTCTCTTTAGAAATAAAACATTAACAATAATTTATTATATATACATAAAATAAAACATTTATATTAATATAAACTTAATATATAATTATTTTAATTAAGTTTAATTATATATTAATAAATATACATATAAATATAGAAATTCTTTTTTTTTTTTCAATAAATATTTATATATATATAAATTTATATATATGTATATATTAATTAATAATATTTAAATATTATATATTAATATATATATATATAATAAATTTATTATTAATTAATAGATTAATTAAATTAAAATATAATTTTTATATTTTAATTTAATTAATATTATTTTTATTATATTGAATTCATTTTTATTAGTATATTATATGTATAAATATATAATATATTTATAAATATATACATACATTACCGAAACTAATAAATTTTAATTAATCCTTAGTATGAATCTTCAAAGTAAAACTTGTTTAATTAATATAGTGCATTATATTTCAAAATCATTCCTTAATTTATCTAATCTAATAAATTATTATATATTAATTTAATTATTATTAATTAATATATTAATATATACATAGAAATACCTAACACACATTATATGATCTATATATATATTAAATATTTATTATATATTAAATCAATATCGATTACTGTAATATTAAATCTTTATTGACAAAAATTCCTAACCTGTAAAAAAAAATTGAAAGTAAATCAATCTCTCCCAAAAACAGGTGAAATGCAAAAATCGAAAAGTTAAAAATATTTTCAAGAATTTGGGCAATTTTTTTACCCCCTTTTAATAAGATTACCTGCTTGTTAACCGTTCTTGCTAAGAATACAACATTTTTTTTAGTAAAATAATTATTAAAAATTTTTCTCAAAAAGGAAATAAATTATATTGACTTTTATAATTTATTTTGAATAAATAAATATTAAAAAAAAGAATA